TGAAAATGAACGTTTAAATATCCTTCAAAAACAAGTAAATAGATGCGAAACATATAAAATGCAGTTAATCCAGCTGTGAAAGAAGCTAATATTGCGAAAATTGGCAAATACAACCAAGTATCAGTAAGAATCTCATCTTTTGACCAAAAACAAGCAAAGGGTGGAATACCACAAAGAGAGAGCGTACCTATAAAAAAAGCAGTTTTTGTTATTGGGGTATGTTTTGTTAACCCGCCCATAAGAACCATATTTTGACTTTTTTCTGGAGAATATCCAACAATAGCTTCCATTGAATGAATAATAGATCCGGATCCTAAGAACAACAATGCTTTTGAATAAGCATGAGTAATCAAATGGAATAGAGCGGCTCTATAGGAGCCCATACCTAGAGCTAACATCATATAACCCAATTGAGACATTGTAGAATAGGCCAAATTTCTCTTAATATCTTTTTGAGCAATAGCTAAAGTAGCTCCCAATACTAATGTTATTATACCTATGAAAGCTATTCCACTCATTATGGGGGGTATTACTATGAAAAGAGGAAGAAGTCGAGCTACAAGAAAAATGCCCGCCGCTACCATAGTAGCAGCATGTATAAGAGCGGAAATAGGAGTAGGTCCTTCCATAGCATCTGGTAACCATACATGAAGGGGGAATTGGGCAGATTTAGCAACAGAACCACAAAATAACAATAGGGCACACAAAGTAACAAAAAAAACATTAACGTCATTATTATAAATCAAGTTATTGAATATTTGAAACAAATCCCGAAATTCCAAACTACCCGTTATCCAATAAAGACCCAAAATTCCTAATAATAAACCAAAATCCCCGATACGATTAGTTACAAACGCCTTTTGACAAGCATTTGCTGCAATAGGACGTGTGAACCAAAAACCAATTAATAGATAAGAACACATTCCAACCAATTCCCAAAAAATATAAATTTGTATCAAATTAGAACTAGTAACTAATCCCAACATTGAAGTATTAAAAAAACTCATATAAGCAAAAAATCTCAAATATCCTTGATCATGAGACATATAATTATCACTATAAATAAGAACCAAAATGCCAACAGTAGTGATTAATATTAACATAATAGAGGTAAGTGAATCGATCAAGTAACCAAACTCTAAAGAAAGATCATTATTTATAGTCCAAGACCACACATATTGATAGATAGAACTCTTATTGTTATAGATTTGATCAATCGACAGATCGACCGAAAAGAGCATAACTATACCTAACAAAAAAATACTCGGAAAAGCCCACATACGGCGAAGATTTTTTGTTGCGCTGGGAAAAAGTAGAAGTACCACCCCTATCAACAGAGGAACTGGAAGTGGAATAAAAGGTATGATCCATGAAGATTGATGTGTATATTCCATACAAAAAAAAAGAAAAAAAAAAAATTGGATTTTTAATGAGTTTTGTTTCTTATTCGCCGGTTTTATCTCTTTTGTAAAGGGTTCAGTTAATAAAAAAGAGTGAACAACGTGAACATATAAATAGAATCTTATATTCTTCTGAATCTTTGCACAATACTTCCAATATTTTAAAGTAAAAATGTAAAACGGTCCAATAAAAAAAAATTCCTAGTGAAAAATGAACTTTATTTTTAGTAAGATTTTTGACTATTAATAAATAATAAAATAACTAATAAAATCTTTATAAAAATTCTCATAAAAACCAAATTTGTCAAATAAGAATCTCATTTTTTTATTTGACAATTATACAACTTTTCTATAGAGCGCGTATCAAAAATTGTACCAAAACTGAGAACATTCGTTTCTTTTTATATGTATAAAAAGTTATTATATGACATAACTAAATCAAATAATAATTTTTGTCTTTTATTTATATTCAGAAGCATTCGTTTAGTTTCGAACTTATTGATTTTTTACATTACAATACAACTATGTTTGGCAAAATTTTTGAAAAAGTGTTATAGTTATAATATTCAATGTTTTACTTTAGATAGAAAAAAAGGGATAAGATATATGGCAAATTAATCAAAGAACAATAAGTTTTCATTTACAGAAATACAGAAAAGAGGATATGTCTTTCACATGACCTGTAGCAATGGAAAAAAAAAAATAATATTAGTTGGATGGCAGTTCCAAAGAAACGCACTTCTAGATCAAAAAAAAAAATCCGGAAAAACGTTTGGAAAAAGCGAGGATATTGGACAGCATTGAAAGCTTTTTCATTAGCGCAATCAATTTCTACAGGGAATTCAAAAAGTTTTTTTGTATAACAAATACAAACGTTGGAAAAATCTAAATTAGCTGGATTCAAGGAATATTCTCTAATATTGAATTGCTTTTTTTTTAATAAAGATTTTTTTATATTTAATAAATTAATTAATAAATTCAATTCAAATGGATTTTCTAACTCAGATATTTTTATTAATTCATATATATCTATTTTAGAATAAGAAAAAAAAAACATCCTTTGAATGTAATACTAAATTAGTGAAAATATATATATAATTAATTTAATAATAAAAAAGAAAAATAGAATATAATAATATATTTCTAAATATTTATATAATATTTATATATATATTATTATTTATATATTTCTATCTAAATAATAGAATTTAGATAGAAATATATTCTATATTTAAATTGAATAATAATAAAATTCTATATAATAATAATATTATAGAATAATAAAAATAATAATCTAATCCATTTTATTATTATTCAATTCAAATAATTATAATAGAATTCCTTTCATTCTTTAATGTTTATTTTTTTTTTAATATATAAAATCTTATTTTTATCGATTCTTTCAATCTCGACGATTGAGAAAAAATCGGTTATTATGATTTTGAGTAAGCCGCTATGGTGAAATTGGTAGACACGCTGCTCTTAGGAAGCAGTGCTAGAGCATCTCGGTTCGAGTCCGAGTGGCGGCATGGCATCTTATCTTCTAAAAGAGTAAGTCCTATAATGAATTAAATTTCCGATTTCTCGTTCTAGTATTAGTATTCAGACACTCTTTTTCATTTTTTTTTTTATGATACTTTCAACTTTAGAGCATATATTAACTCATATATCGTTTTCGGTCGTATCAATTTTAATTTCAACTCATTTGATAACCTTATTAGTCAATGAAATCTTAGGATTCTATGATTCGTCCAAAAATGGTATGATAATAACCTTTTTCTGTATAACGGGATTGTTAGTTACTCGCTGGATTTTTTCGGGCCATTTACCATTTAGTGATTTGTATGAATCGTTAATCTTTCTTTCCTGGGGTTTTTCCATTTTTCATATGATTTTATGTTTAAAAAAAAAGAAAAACGATTTAAGTACAATAATCGCACCAAGTGTTATTTTTACCCAAGGCTTTGCTACTTCGGGTATTTTAACCGAAATGCATCAATCTGCAATATTAGTACCCGCTTTACAATCTCATTGGTTAATGATGCACGTAAGTATGATGATATTTGGCTATGCAGCTCTTTTATGTGGATCGTTATTATCAGTAGCCATTTTAATTATTACATTTCGAGAAGTCATACAAATTTTTGGTAAAAGCAATGATTTCTATTTATTAAATCAATCATTTTCTTTTGCTGAGATCAAATACATGAATATGAATGAAAGAAACAATGTTTTAGAAAAAACGTATTTTTCTTCTTCTAGAAATTATTACAGGTCTCAGTTTATTCAACAATTGGATCGTTGGAGTTATCGTATTATTAGTCTGGGTTTTATCTTTTTAACGATAGGTATTCTTTCAGGAGCAGTATGGGCTAATGAGGCATGGGGGTCATATTGGAATTGGGATCCAAAGGAAACTTGGGCCTTTATTACTTGGACCATATTTGCGATTTATTTACATACTAGAAAAAATAAAAAATTGGAAGGTGTAAATTCTTCAATAGCGGCCTCTCTGGGCTTTTTTATAATTTGGATATGTTATTTGGGGATCAATCTATTAGGTATAGGATTACACAGTTATGGTTCATTTCCATCTAATTGAATTAAAGTGAGTAAAGGACCTGACAAATAAATAAAGCATATATTTATTATATATAAGAAATTTGATTAGAGATATATAAATATATAAATAGAAAAAAAATATCGAAATATACAGAAACTTCGAATAAAATAAATCGTCGAGAACCCTTTAAATCAAGTAATGTAATGATTCAAGGGGTTCTCACAAACAATAAACATATTCGATTACATTTTTTCTTATTATGGTTTTTTTTTTTCTTTTTGATTTTGGGTTTTATTCAATTATTCACGAGAAAACTTTTTAGAAAAAAGTCGATAGAATGGCTTCAACCTTGTCAACCGAGAATGATAAAATGAAATCTGGATAAATACCAATACCTATTACGGGTATAAGGATAGAAATCGAAATAAATAATTCTCGCGGCCCAGAATCAAAAAAATACGAGTTTGGTGTATTAAAAAGCTTGTATCCATAGAACATCTGCCGTAACATGGATAATGAATAAATAGGAGTTAATATTATTCCAATTGCTGTTACAAAAGTTATTAGTATTTTGGTCATTAAAAGATATTTTTGGCTGGTAATTATTCCCCAAAAAACTATCAATTCTGCAACAAAACCGCTCATGCCCGGCAATGCAAGGGAAGCCATCGATAAGATACTGAAAACCGTGAATATTTTTGGCATTGGAATAGCCATTCCGCCCATTTCGTCAAGATAAAGAAGACGTAGTCTATCATAACTAGTTCCCGCCAAGAAAAAAAGCGCAGCGCCAATAAATCCATGAGATATTATTTGTAAAATGGCCCCATTGAGCCCCGTATCGCTTATGGAACCAATTCCAATAATTATGAAACCCATATGAGATACCGAGGAATAAGCTATTCTTTTTTTTAAATTACGGTGACCAAAAGATGTTGAAGCTGCATAGATTATTTGAATTGAACCTAATATCATTAACCAAGGGGAAAATATAGAATGAGCGTGGGGTAATAATTCCATATTAATTCGAACCAATCCATACGCTCCCATTTTTAATAAGATTCCGGCTAAAAGCATACAAGTGCTGTAATGTGCCTCTCCGTGGGTGTCTGGTAACCATGTATGTAAGGGTATAATCGGCAATTTGACAGCAAAAGTAAAAAGAAATCCCATATAGAATATTAGTTCGAGCGCCGCGGGATACGATTGATTAGTTAATGTTTCCAAATTTAATGTCGGTTCATTAGAAGCATAGAAACCGATACCTAGAATTCCCATTAATAAAAAAACGGAACTTCCCGCAGTGTATAAAATAAACTTTGTAGCGGAATACAAACGTTTTTTCCCCCCCCACATAGATAAAAGTATATAAACAGGAATTAATTCTAATTCCCACATGATGAAAAAAAGTAAAATGTCTCGAGAAGAAAATGGTCCTATTTGACCGCTATACATTGCTAACATCAGGAAATGGAATAATCGGGATTCTCGAGTAACTGGCTGAGCCGCTAAAGTAGCTATAGTCGTAATAAATCCCGTCAGTAAAATGGGTCCTATAGAGAGTCCATCTATTCCGATTCTCCAGTAAAAATCAAAAAAATTGATCCATTTATAATTTTCCGTAAGTTGGATTAATGGATCATCCAATTGGAAATGATAACAAAATGCATAGGTTGTTAGAAGGAGATCGATTAAGCATATACAAATCGTATACCACTTAATTACCTTATTTCCTCGATGAGGAAATAAGAAGATTAAGGAACCTCCGGCTATAGGCAAAAGTACAACTATTGTTAACCAAGGAAAATAATTCGTGATAAAAATAAGATACACTTGGACCAGAAAAACCCGCGCTCAAAACAGAAGAATATTAATATTCTTCTGTTTTGAGCGCGGGTTTTTGCCAGTAAAAAAACGTATTGTATTCTCGTGGTGTTTGTTTTTTGAAAGGTATCAATAAGCTAGACCCATGCTTCGAGTTGTTTCATGCCATAAATAAACTCGAACACTTAAGAAATCCGTCGGACAGGCGGATTCACACCTCTTACAACCAACACAGTCCTCTGTTCTTGGGGCAGAAGCAATTTGCTTAGCTTTACACCCATCCCAAGGTATCATTTCTAATACATCTGTGGGGCAGGCTCGTACACATTGAGTACATCCTATACATGTATCATAAATCTTTACTGAATGTGACATTGGATCTAGAGTTTTTTTTTAACATCAAAAATTGAAAATTTTCGATCTAGTAAACTCGTAAATGAATCATATATTTAGACACCAGATGAATCAACGATTTACCAGAATTTTTAAACTTAACTTAAAAAATCGACTTCCGGGTCAATTCATAAGAGGAGAAGAGGACCAAGATACTTTGATTTCTTACGTTTTTGCAAACATGCAAATCAAAATTGATGAATATTACACTATTCTAAATTCTAATTATTATTTTATTAATAATGATTAATACTATTTATTACTATTTATTCAACAAATTAGATTGATTGATACGAGTTGATTTTCTGTTACGATAAATTGAAGAAACAATAGCCAGTCCGATAGCTGCTTCAGCGGCTGCAATAGCAATAACAAAAATAGAAAAAATATTTCCTTTTAATTGGCGACTATCAAAGAAATCAGAAAAGGTTACGAAATTTATATTCACTGCATTTAGTATAAGTTCAAGACACATAAGGGCTCTAACCATATTTCGGCTCGTGATCAATCCATAGATACCAATAGAAAATAAATAGGCACTCAAAACAAGTACATGTTCGAGCATCATTAACCAACTCCTTATCAATTTTTATTCATTTTAATATAATATGAACAACAATTCAACGGATTCAATTGACTATAATAAGTCTGGAACAAAAGAATATATTGCCAAAAAAATGATTTTCTATATAAACACTTTTTTTTGTTACATTCACATAGAATTCAACAGAAAAAAAATGGAAAAAAATTTTATTTTTTTTTCTTGCTAGTTCGAAAAATTTCTTATTGGCGAGCCACGACAATTGCACCTATCAAAGCAGCTAAGAGAATTATGGAAATTAGTTCAAATGGAAGAAAAAAATCTGTTGATAAATGAATTCCAATTTGTTGACTAGTACTTATCAAATCTTGCTCTATAATCTGATTTGATCTTGTAGTCCAAATAATCCCGTACCATGATGTATCTGGAATAGTAGTTATTAGTGAAATAAGAATACTTGTACAAACCATCAAAGTAATTCCACCCCCAACGGTCAAAAGATGAGAATCTTGGTAATATTCCGAACCATTCATGAACATCACAGCAAATAGGATTAAAACGTTTATAGCTCCCACGTAAATAAGTAGTTGTGCGGCAGCTACAAAATGGGAATTTGATAAAATGTAGAATAAAGATATACAACCAAGAACCAGTCCCAAGGAAAAAGCAGAAAAAATTGGATTGGTAAAAAATACTACTCCTAGACTTCCTAATACAAGACCTGATCCCAAAAAGACTAAAAGAAAATCATGTAGTGGTTCAGGCAAATCCATTATATGGAAAAAAAGAGATAAATAAATCGAGATTTCATGACTTTAATTGATATGACCAGGGAAAATTTGGATATACGAGATTTCTCTCCGCATTGAATTTAATCCTAACAACTGGGAAGTGATATGGGTATCGGTTATAGGCCAAATGTCCTTCTATTCGTTATATGAAAGAATAGGTCGAAACTATAAGTATAACTATATGATATGTATAGTTATATTTAGAGAACATTTTTTTCTAATTTTTTATTTATATTATTTAGTTATATATATAAATGTTAGTTAGTTATATATATATATATATGTTAGTTAGTTATATATATATTATATATTTAATAATATATATAATAAATAGATATGAAATATAGAAAGAATCAGATTTGTTTGATTAGAATCAGATTTTATTTATATATATATTTCTTTTATATATTCTATTTCTTTTATCTATATATAAATTCTATACCTATATATTTAGAATTCATATTAATATATATAATTTTATAAAAAATTTTACATAATTTAATTATAATTCATATTAATATATATAATTTTATAAAAAATTTTACATAATTTAATTCTAATTATTTTTTTTTTTTCTAATTATTTTCATTTTTTGAATTAAAATTAAATTATATATATATTATAATATCTTATTATTATAATAAATAATAATAAATAATTTTGAATAATAAATTTATTTTATATTATATTAGATATTTTTTATTAAAAAAAATAATAAAATATTAGATTTTTTTATTAAAAAAAATAATAAAATAATATAATAAATAAAAAAAAAGAAAATAAGAAATAAAAAATTTGGATTATATTTTTTTATTTGATATTTGAATTGTTCGTATTGTATAATCATCAATTACTGACATTGGTAAACGACCCAAAGCAATTTGATTATAATTCAATTCATGACGATCATAAGTCGAAAGTTCATATTCTTCAGTCATTGATAAACAATTTGTTGGACAATACTCAACACAGTTCCCGCAAAATATACAAATTCCGAAATCAATACTGTAATTAAACAATCGTTTTTTTCGAATATCCGTTTCCAGTTTCCAATCAACAACGGGTAGATCTATAGGACATACACGAACACATACTTCACAAGCAATGCATTTATCAAATTCAAAATGGATTCGACCGCGGCAACGTTCCGATGTAATTAATTTTTCATAAGGATATTGAATAGTTACGGGTAAACGATTTGCGTGGGATAAGGTAATCATGAAACTTTGACCAATGTACCTTGCAGCTCGGACTGTTTGTTGACCATAATTCATGAACCCAGTTACCATAAGGAACATATCGTGACTATCTATGAATATTTTTGTTTTGTTTCTTTCTCTTGTTTGAGACAAGTTACAAATATAGAGGATCAATCTTTTACAGTGAAAACAGTTGAGACGAAGTTGTTAATAATAGATTACCGAGAGAAATAGGTAAAAGAAACTTCCATCCAAGATTTAATAATTGGTCCATTCTTAGCCTAGGCAAAGTCCATCTTGTTGTGATAGAAAGGAACAAGAACAAATAAGTTTTAGCTAATGTAATAAAGATATCAATTGTAGTTCCAAAAACCCCATATGCTTTATTTATCTCAAAAAACTCAGAAACTAATATGTACGGAACAGGGATATTTGAACCGCCCAAGTAAAGAACTGTTACAAATAATGAAGAGATTAATAGGTTTAAATAAGAAGCAACATAAAATAAACCAAATCTTATACCCGAATATTCCGTTTGATAACCCGCTACTAATTCTTCTTCCGCTTCTGGTAAATCAAAAGGTAATCTTTCGCATTCTGCTAGGGAAGAAAGTAGAAAAACGATGAAACCTATAGGTTGACGCCACAAATTCCATCCCCAAAAATCATATTTTGATTGTGCATCAACAATATCAACTGTACTTAAACTGTTAGATAATCCTAGTCGGTGATAACATTACTGTCCCATCGCTATTACAGAACCGTACATGAGATTTTCACCTCATACGGCTCCTCGAAAGTCTTAAATAAATATAAGGACCAGGCCGATTGTTTGTCTTTTGCTATATCCCTAAGATGGAGAAGATTCCAATTTATCGGACGGTTCTGAATTAGACCAATTGAATTCTGTCTGTTCTAATTTAGAATTCTTATAATAAAGATAAAAAAATGCATTTTTTATAAAAGATACAAAAGGCACTTCTGAATTTATCTTATCCCTAAAAAAAAAAATAGATAATTTTTTAAGTAATAACTTTATTCTTCAATAAAAAAATATTTTAGAATTTTCAAAAACCCTCCCCCGTCGTTTTTGATTACGAAAAAATAATTACATATTAGTTTCTAAATTATGATATGACATAAGTTCTATCTCCATAAATATGGATTAAAAATCCATATGGATAAAAAAAAAGATAAAAAAGGGGGTCAGTCGCTTTTTTCTTTTTTTTCGTTCCTATTCGTCTTTTTTTGTGCAAATAAAATCAAAAAGGGGCTTAAAAAAAAAATTCAAGGGATTTTTTCGTTCCCGATAGTTATTTATTTAATCAGTGGATAGGAGCCTACTCTGGACCGGAATTTTGGGGAGTACTGCCTTTATTTTTCTACCAATTTAAAGCCCCAATTAGTATTCTTTTTCTATTATGTGGAAATGCTCTTTTTGAAAATTTACATAATCCGTGTTACTAATCCTTTGTGTATCTTGGTGGTTCTAACCGTCCACTTAATCTTTTATGAGCCTCCCTTATTTATGTTAATACATGTATGATAATTTAATACATGTATGATAATTCATCCAAACGGTAGCAAAAACGCAATAAAGTTGGTCTTTTGAACCCGCTTCAAGACAAGATTTATAATCAACCAATCCTGGGGTAATCAGACTCTTCTGCTTCTAATTTTTTTTTCACTAAATTCTTATACATAGAAAATGAGACTCAATATTTTTACTGCAATTTTTAATCATCATACTATAACTATATATAAACTATACCATAGAGAGAATCAGGTAAGGTAATGTAATATAGTATTCATAAATTGTATTCAATAGAAGCTGTTTTATTTCACTCATATAACTATCTGATTTTTTTCTTCAATACGAATTGAGAATAATAATGAATTTATTCTACCCCTTTCCTATAAAGTGTCCTACAAAGAAAGGCGTATAAGCAATAGCATCGAAAAGTTTTTGTATCAACGAATCGCACGTAGAGATATTGATAACACACATAGAGTTAATGGTATTTCATAACTAATCGATTGAGCAGTCGCTCGGAGACCACCCAAAAAGGAATATTTATTATTTGATCCATATCCTGACATAAGAAGTCCAATGGGAGCAATACTCGAAATAGCAATCCATAAAAAAACACCGATATTGAGATCAGATAAAACAAAGTTATATCCAAAAGGAATTACTGAATAGCTTATTATAATTGATATGACTGATATGGATGGTCCGATACTGAATAAACGAATATCTCCCCTAGATGGAATAAGATTTTCTTTGAAAAGTAGTTTTGTTCCATCTGCTAGAGCTTGAAGAACTCCCAAAGGACCAGCGTATTCAGGTCCAATCCGCTGTTGTATACCTGCGGATATTTCTCTTTCTAACCATACAATTGATAGTACACTTATGGTGATTCCCAATACAAGAGTAAAGATAGGGGCAAGTACCCATAAAATTCCATATACCTCTTTAAAAGATTCCAATCTGAAAAAAGAATTGATATCTTGTATTTCTGTTGTATCAATTATCATTTCAACGATCAACTTCTCCCATAATGATATCTATGCTACCTAGTATTGTCATAATATCAGCCAATTTCATTCTTTTAACTAATTGAGAAAGAATTTGCAAATTGATAAACCCAGGTGGACGAATTTTCCATCTCCAAGGAAAACCATTCTGATCCCCTATTAGAAAAATTCCTAATTCTCCTTTTGGGGCTTCAACTCGTACATAAAGTTCTTGTTTCGGCAATTCAAAAGTTGGAGACGGTTTTTTACTAATGAATCGATATTCAAAATCATTCCATTCTGGTTCCCTTTCCCTATCAAAGTAACGGATTTCTAAATTTTCATATGGACCTCCAGGAATTCCTTCCAAAGCCTGTTGAATTATTTTTATGGATTCCACCATTTCGCCAATTCGAACTAAATAACGAGCTAATGAATCTCCTTCTTTTTGCCATTGAACTTCCCAATCAAATTCCCCGTAACACTCATAATTATCAACTTTACGGAGATCCCATTGTATTCCGGAAGCCCGAAGCATCGGTCCTGATAAACCCCAATTTATTACTTCCTTTCCACCAACAATGCCTATTCCCTCAACCCGTTCTAAAAAAATCGGATTTCTCGTAATAAGTTTTTGATATTCAACAACCCCTGTTAAAAAATAATCGCAAAAATCCAAACATTTATCTATCCAACCATGAGGTAGATCAGCCGCTACTCCCCCGATACGGAAAAAATTATGCATCATTCTCATACCTGTCGCAGCTTCGAATAGATCATATATTAATTCTCTTTCTCTGAAAATATAGAAGAAAGGGGTTTGTGCACCAATATCTGCCATAAAAGGTCCCAGCCATAATAGGTGAGAAGCTATACGACTCAATTCTAACATAATTACTCGAATATAGCTGGCTCTTTTAGGTACTTGAATATTTCCCAACTGTTCCGGTCCGTTTACGGTTATTGCTTCTGTAAACATAGTGGCTAAATAATCCCAACGTGTTACATAAGGCAGATATTGTATAATTGTTCGGTTTTCCGCAATTTTTTCCATCCCTCTGTGTAAATAACCCAATATTGGTTCACAATCAATAACATCCTCACCATCCAGAGTAACAATAAGTCGAAGAACACCATGCATTGATGGGTGGTGAGGACCCATATTCACTATCATGAGGTCTTTTCTTGTAGCTGGGACATTCATAGGTTTTTCCTCGATTTATTCATTCCATGAATTGCGTAAAACAAAAGAAGAAAAAAATTCATCAAAATTCAAGACCTAATAAATCGAATAATTTTTAATTACTCTTCAAATTAACGAATTTGTGACTCCCGAATATCCAACTGATTTATTAATTTGTTATAACGTATTCCATTTTTCTTCGACAAATAAGATAGTAGCCGTTGTCGTTTTCCCAGAATTTTACGTAAACCTCGTTGAGATAAATAGTCTTTTCGGTGCAATTCCAAATGTGAAGTAAGTCTTCGTATCTTATTAGTGAAATTGAATACTTGAAATTCAACCGATCCGGGGTTTTCTTCTTTTTTTTTTTCTTGTGAAAAACTCGGTAGAATTAAATTTTTTACCATACGTTGAAAGCTTTTTTTTCCCTTTACTTATTTTATAGATATCTTTTTTTAATCAGTAATAGTAATGACACTTATTTAAAATTTTTTATATTGTATATACAATAATATTAAATTCCGTCAGATTTCCCGATTTTTTTTTTTTCAAATCATAGAATACTATATTTATGCATTCCAAAAAAAATGGTAGACTTAAAAAATCTATATAAGACGATTTTGTTGATTCATTTTTGTATCGAATGGATACATCATTGAATTAGTATCAAGGACTCAGAATACAGAATAGAAGTTAACAAAATGTGTGTGCGCATCCATGTGTGTATCCATTTATATCCGCATACCGAATATATTACGCTAAATAGAAGAAAGAAATCTAGATTAACCAATTCTCAATCACGGATACATATGTATTCTTACTATACTGAAACGGCTTCCATTATAGGTATCAAACCAATAGCGATTCATGCAAGCTAAATCCTCTAATCGAAAATTTGGCCAAAGAAAAAAATAGAAATTCATTTGTTTTTTTTTTTCTCTATCAAGATCCTTATTTTCAGCCAAAACTTTACAGCAATTAGTTCCTTTATTCTTATTGTAAAATGTTGTCTTTCTATGTACACTATCTCTATTCTTAGAATTGAAAGACATTAGAATTCTGAATTCTCTACGACGTCTAGTGGAAAAAAAAAATTCGGGAATAAACAAATCATAATGATTTGTTTCTTTTTTTTCTGTTATCTTTTGATCTCTTGTTCTTGGAGTGGATTTATATAATTTCTTCTTATCAACGTGGCTTTTTTCCGGATATCTTTGATTAATTTGACGCTTACTCTTATGAATCAACGAGAGGCCTATGGTTTGATACATAAAAAATTGTTCATCGTTTTCTCTAGACAGACGAACTGGTTCGATAATCAATATTCCTTCGTTGATCAATTTTTTATTTTTCGTCAATTCTGTAAGAGTCAAATCCTTCTGATTATGAATCATCATAATATCTAGACTTAGTTCTCCTCTTTGAATAGAGGTTATAGTAATCTCTTTTAGATTTTTCAATCTAATCAGGAGACAATATATTTTTATATTATTCATTACTCTTTGATTTAAGGAACCCTTCCAATTCAATTGAAAAATAAAAAACCTTTTTAATAAGAAATTTAGTTCTTCCTCTATCTTGCTATTGTATTGTGGTTTGTTTATATCCTCTTTCCTGTCCAATCCTGTATAATCTTCTTCAATATCTTTTTCTTGGGTTGAGAGAGGTGATTCAAAATCCACTCGACCCGTGTATTCCGCTTTTGCTTGATTTCGAGTTCCTAACTCGAATTCTAATTTTTTTTTTTTTTTTGATGATCTAAAAATATCTATTATTTTTTTCCTTCCAGTGATGTTTTTATTTGCACTAACATTTTTTTTTATATTATTTATATTAAAATCGAAAAAAAGTAATTGGATTGGTATGATCCACGGGTTACTCATATATGCATTAAAAAATATCAAAAATTTGGAAAGGAACAAAAATTCCCGATTCGATATGGAACGATTTAAAAGTTCTTCATTCATTCCCATCCAATCAAAATATTTTCTATCCAGATTTTTTTCCATATCTATAATAGCATCTTCTGCGATATAATTCTTGATAGAGATATCACTCGTTAGATCAAATATTTTTTGTTTACGTGTGTTGTAATTATAAGAAATTGCTTGATTTTTATTTGCTTGGAATGGTGATCCATATCCATAAATATCTGAGTGCTTCTTATCTGCATAATTCATAGATTTATATGAAAAAAGATCATATTCATATTGTTTTTTTTTTAATGAGTCTAATTGTTGATTTTTGTAAAGAACTAATCGGGTTTTCTCATATGAATCACGCTTTTTAAAATCTTTTTTTTGAGAGACACGACGCTCATGGATTCTATTTCTCCATTTTTGTGCCACTAATCTAGACCATCTCCTCTGAGATAAATCATATTGATAATGACCCTTTAACAACCAATTTTTCCATTGATTCATTACAGAATTGCGAGGTTTCTTTTGTCTTAATTTAGAATCAAATATTCTTTGTATTCCAAAAAAAAAATCCCGAATTTCATTCTTAAGAAAAAAGGATTTTCCATGATCTTCAAAAGCAGATCTTAACTTATATATGTTAATAACTTGGGTTTCTGATAATTTTAAAAATACATATGCCTGTGACAACGAGGATACGTCACAAGAATTCACAGAATTCTTTTTCCTAATATGATAATTTTTTTTTAGAAGCGAAATAAAGTGAATTAGACTTTGATTAGTTTTATCCGTTCTGTCTTCTTTTCTTTCATTATTGTAAATGGATTTTTTTTCACTTCTGTTTCTTGTTCTTGATTCAAGAAACAATTGTACATCGATCCTAGGAATATAAATGATACATAGAAAGATATTTAGGTATACCCTTTCCATGAGAGATTTCAAAAAATAATGCTGTGATTTACGGGCTAATAGAGGATTTTTTTTTTTTAAAATTTCCCAAATACTTTTTTTTAATTCGAATCTTTTAGCATAATAACTTTTTTTGTTCGAACTAATATTTATCTCTGAAGAAAAAACCACCTTTTCTTTTGTCATTTTTTTAATTCTCTTTATGATTGTCTTTCTTTCAGCATTCAGATCTTTTATTTTTTTTTTTTTCAATGAACAAGTTGTCCAATTAACAGATTGAATTCGAATGGGTGATTCGTAAATCATTGGAATTTTCTTACTTATTGTTGAATCTTTTTGGCTTTCACTCAATCCATATATCGTTTTGAATCTAAGTAGAAATAAAGTCGGGAGTTGTTTTATTTTTTCGTTTAGAAATTGAATCCTTTTTATGATCCATTTTGCTCTTTCTTTTAATAAATTTAGGAACAATTTTGTTCTCTGATTTAAAAAATTGAGAACGATAAAAAAATTATTTTTCCATTTTTTTATTTTTTTGTTGAGTTTTTTTAAAATGGGATGAAAAAAAAAAAATTTATTTCGGGGAAAACTAGAAAAGGGGAATTCCACTTCCATTCCCAAAATTGTTAAAAAGCAAAAGTCCCCCTTTTTTTTTTCCTCTTTTTTTTTCATTGGATCCTTTTCAGTGGATCGTAACTTAGATCTGTGCCAAGGCTTCAGACGAAAAGGAAATATGATTTTTATCTGAATACCATCTATTAGCCACTTTTTTGGAAATTCTGTTTCGGATAATTGAACGCCATTATAGGTGCATTTAATATACATTTCTTTCTTCCAATCCCTAAAATCTTCTGACCATTCGGGAAATTGAAATAATAGCATACGAACTATATTTTTAATTATTATCAATGAAGGCAATATAATATATTTTCTAAGAATTGATTGGGTTATTAATAAATAACCTCTTATTACTTGAGCAAATATAATGCTATCCCAGGCCTCTCCTATTTCTATACGTCTTTTTTCCTCTTTTTCTTTTTTTTTTTTTTCGCCCCCCTCCTCACTTTCTTTTTTATTTTCCTCCGTATAATCTGAATTTAGGGATTCTGCTTTTGTACGCATCCAATTTTTGAACATAAAAATTATTTGTCTCATTGGCTCAAAATTTTTAAAAAAAGAAAAGAACGAGGGTTTTTGAATTTTGTCCAAAAAAAGGGGCGAATGCAGACTTTTTTGAAAGAGTTTCCAAGTAATTGTTTTACGCCTTTGAGCACGTATAGATCCTTTTATTATGTCTCGTCGAAAATCAGGTTGTTGTGCATAACGTATTAAAGCCAATTCCCCGTTTTTATCAGTATTATTAGTATCTCTAGTATATCTATAAGTGTCGTTATTTTTTTTTTTATTAGTAAAAGTAAAAATAACTACACGTTTGGCTTTTCGGGAACGAATTCCATATTTCTCTTCCTCGTTTTTTACTTCCAGTTGTTCTAATTCGTCAATTAATTTGTATGACCATCGAGGAACTTCTTTCCTCATTTCTTTGATTCCAATACATTTTTTTTTTTTTACAATTCTTTTCTCGTTCAGATCAGTTCTAATTGCGTCGAACAATAATTTTATTTTTTTCTTTTCGGAATTCACTTTCACTTGTTCATATTCCGGAAAGAGAACAAGTCCTTCAAAATTTAGGCTTGATACTGATTTATCCGACAATTTTTGGATTAAATTAAAAAAAAAAAAAATTTCAATTAATAATGATTTTTTATCAAATGTATCTATGTTCTGTTCAAATTCTGGATGATTTTTTTTACTATTAATAAGGAGAGCATGAATCTTATTTATACAAATATTATTTTTTTTATAAGTTTCCGTTTTGATTGAGGATAACAAACAATTTTGGATTCGTCCACGACAGGGTCCATTCAAGAAAGGATCGTATATTTTAGGTAAGTTTTTTGTTTGAGTCTCCTCATTAGACAATCTAATTCGTTTTTCGACTATATCCATAGGCAAAAATTCCTTATCTAAAACTTCCGCCCTGTTTAAAAATTCATTTCTTAGTTTTTTTTTTTTTTCTTCATTTCTAGAGTTCCAATAATTAGAGAATTTATCATAGAAGTTTTTTTCTGGTGTGAAAAGGTTTATTTTTTTTTCCATAATTTTAATAAAAGTCGACAAATTAGGTGGATACGTAAAAAATATTCTTTCTTTTCCATCACTTTTACATGTATAAAAAAAGAATTGTGAAATCTCATTTC